AATAAAATTCAACGAGGATTTGGTTCATCCTACACGTACACGTCATGGGCATCCTGCTTTTCTATGTTATATAGACTTGTATGTAACTATTGAAAGTGGTGATATTATACATAATGTGACTATTCCACCAAAAAGTTTTCTATTAGTTCAAAATAATCAATATGTAAAATCAGAACAAGTGATTGCCGAGATTCGCGCAGGAACATACACTTTGAATTTAAAAGAAAAGGTTCGAAAACATGTCTATTCTAACTTAGAAGGAGAAATGCATTGGAGTACTGATGTATACCATGCATCAGAATTTAGATACAGTAATGTCCATATCTTACCAAAAACAAGTCATTTATGGATATTATCAGGAAGATCATACAGGTCCGGTTCAGTCTCTTTTTCACTCCGAAAAGATCAAGATCAAATGAAGATGCATTATCTTTCTACTGGGGAAGAAGATAGTAGTAACCTTTTAGTAAGGAATGATCAAGTAAGACATAAATTATTTCGTTTCAATTCTTCTGATCTAAAAGAAAGAAGGATTTCAGATTATTCCATATTTAATCAAATCATATGTATAGATCATTGTAATTTTGCACACCCTGCTATTTTCCATGATACTACGGATTTATTAGCAAAGAGGCGAAGAAATAGATTCATCATTCCATTTTCATTCCAATCGATTCAAGAACGAGACAAAAAACAAATGTTAGCTTCCAATATCTCGATTGAAATACCAATCAATGGTATTTTTCGTAGAGATAGTATTCTCGCTTATTTCGATGATCCTCAATACAGAACACAGAGCTCAGGAATTACTAAATATAGGACTATAGGAATAAATTCCATTTTGAAAAAAGAGGATTTTTTAATTGAGTATAGAGGAGTTAAAGAATTTAAGCCAAAATACCAAATCAAAGTGGATCAATTTTTTTTCATTCCCGAGGAAGTGCATATTTTATCAGAATCTTCTTCCATAATGGTACGGAACAATAGTATCGTTGAAGTAGATACACCAATCACTTTAAATATAAGAAGTCGAGTAAGGGGGTTGGTCCGAGTGGAGAAGAAAAAAAAAAAGATTGAATTAAAAATATTTTCTGGGGATATCCATTTTCCGGGAGAAATTGATAAGATATCCCGACACAGTGCCATCTTGATACCACCTGGAACGGTAAAAAACAATTTAAAGGAATCAAAAAAAATGAAAAATTGGATCTATGTCCAATGGATCACAATTACAAAAAAAAAGTATTTTGTTTTGGTTCGACCCGTCATTTTATATGAAATAGGGGATGGTATCAATTTAATAAAACTTTTTCCCCAAGATATGTTTCAGGAAAGAGATAATCTGGAACTTAAAATTATTAATTATATTCTTTCTGGAAATGGAAAATCAATTCGGGGAATTTCGGATACAAGTATTCAATTAGTTCGGACTTGTTTAGTCTTAAATTGGGATCAAGACAAAAAATTTTCTTCTATCGAAAATGCGCATGCTTCTTTTGTTGAAGTAAGTACAAATGGTTTGGTTCGATATTTCTTAAGAATTGACTTAGTGAAATCCCATATTTCATATATAAGAAAAAGGAATGATCCGCCCAGTTCGGGACTTATCTTGGATCATGAGTCGGATCGGACCAACATCAATCCATTTTTTTTCATTGATTCGAAGGAAAAAATTCAACAATCACTTAGCCAAAATCATGGAACTATTCGTATGTTGTTGAATAGAAATGAGAAATACCGCTCTTTGATAATTTTGTCATCATTTAATTGTTTTCAAACACGATCATTCAATGAGGGAAAATATTACAATGGGATAAAAGAAGGAATTAATAAAATTCAAAGAGATCCTATAACTCCAATTAATAATTCGTTAGGTCCTTTAGGAATAGCCTTTCAAGTTGCAAATTGTTATTTTTACCCTTTAATAACTCATAATCCGATCTCGATAAATAAAAATTTGCAACTTGAAAAATTAAAAGAAACTTTTCAAGTATTAAGATATTATTTAATGGACGAAAACGAGAGAATTTCTAAACCGGATATATGTAGTAACACCGTTTTCAATCCATTCTTTTTGAATTGGCATTTTCTCCATCATAATTATTGTGAAAAACCATTTACAATAATAAGTCTTGGTCAATTTATTTGTGAAAATGTATGTATAGTTCAAACGAAAAATGCACCACACCTAAAATCAGGTCAAGTTCTAACAGTTCAAATGGATTCTGTAGGAATAAGATCGGCTAACCCTTATTTGGCGACCCCAGGAGCAACTGTTCATGGCCATTATGGAGAAATACTTTCTGAAGGAGATATATTAGTTACATATATATATGAAAAATCGAGATCTGGTGATATAACACAGGGTCTTCCAAAAGTAGAACAGGTATTAGAAGTTCGTTCGATTGATTCAATATCGATGAACCTAGAAAAGAGAGTTGATACTTGGAACGGTCATATAACAAGAATTCTTGGCATTCCTTGGGGATTCTTGATTGGTGCTGAGCTAACTATAGCGCAAAGTCGTATTTCTTTGGTTAATAAAATTCAAAAAGTTTATCGATCCCAGGGAGTTCACATCCATAATAGACATCTAGAAATTATTGTGCGTCAAATAACATCAAAAGTATTGGTTTCAGAAGATGGAATGTCTAATGTTTTTTCGCCCGGTGAACTAATTGGATTATTGCGAGCCGAACGAGCTGGGCGTGCCTTAGAAGAGGCGATTTGCTACCGAGTTCTATTACTAGGAATAACAAAAACATCTCTGAATACTCAAAGTTTCATATCTGAAGCAAGTTTTCAAGAAACTGCTAGAGTTTTAGCAAAAGCCGCTCTTCGGGGTCGTATAGATTGGTTGAAAGGTCTGAAAGAGAATGTTGTTTTAGGGGGAATGATACCTGTTGGTACCGGATTCAAAAGAATAATGCACCGTTCAAAGACAAGGCCAAGGCAATATAACAAGATTACCTTGGAAACAAAAAAAAATAATTTATTTGAGGATCAAATGAGAGATATTTTGTTTCACCACAGAGAATTATTTTTTGGCTTCATTTCAAAGAATTTTTGCGATACATCAGAGCAATCTAGGATTTAATAATCCCTAATGGCTCCGTCATTTTATTTTGTAATTGATTTTGTAATAAAATCAAAAGGTAATAAAGATAATAATCATATTATTTAAATAGAAAAAAATGGCCTGATCATGTATCAATGGCCAATCTTCGGTAGAATAAAAGGTTCCTTCGGAACACTTATTTATTTCTATTTCAGTATACATAGTCTCTTTCTTTCATTTCCAAATAAAAAAAAATTGGATTGGAAATGAAAGAAAAGTGGGGGATTAATATAAATGACAAAAAGATATTGGAACATAATTTTGGAAGAGATGATGGAAGCAGGAGTTCATTTTGGCCACGGTACTAGAAAATGGAATCCTAAAATGTCACCTTATATATCTGCAAAGCGTAAGGGTATTCATATTACAAATCTTATTAGAACTGCTCGGTTTTTATCAGAAGCTTGTGATTTAGTTTTTGATGCAGCAAGTATGGGAAAACAATTCTTAATTGTTGGTACAAAAAAAAAAGCAGCGGATTCAGTAACGCGGGCTGCAATAAGAGCTCGGTGTCATTATGTTAATAAAAAATGGCTCGGCGGTATGTTAACGAATTGGTATACTACAGAAACACGACTTCAAAAGTTCCGGGACTTGAGAACGCAACAAAAGACGGGGAGACTCAACAGTTTTCCAAAAAGGGATGCTGCTATATTGAAGAGACAATTATCTCATCTGGAAACATATCTCGGCGGCATTAAATATATGACACGGTTACCTGATATTGTAATAATCATCGATCAACAAGAAGAATATACGGCTCTTCGAGAATGTAGAACTTTGGAAATTCCAACAATTTCTTTAATCGATACAAATTGTGACCCGGACTTCGCCGATATTTCAATTCCAGCTAATGATGATGCTATAGCCTCAATTCGATTAATTCTTAATAAATTAGTATTTGCTATTTGTGAGGGTCGTTCTAGCTATATAAGAAATTCTTGATTAATAATAAGATAAATTATTTGAGTTGGTTGGAGGGACTCATAGATTTAGGAAATCGGTTACTATACTACTAATAAATTAAATTGCACAAAAAAAGAATATAAAGAAGAAACGAAAATTATATGTGATTAATCCTGGTATTCAAAATCAAAAAGGAAAGGAGATGTTTGAATGAAAATAATTCCCTTTCAAGTTCTTATTTTTTAGAGGGCGGGACAATATGAATGTTTTATTATGTTCTATCAACACATTAAAAAGATTATACGATATATCCGCTGTGGAAGTCGGGCAACATTTCTATTGGCAAATAGGGAGTTTCCAAGTGCATGCCCAAGTACTTATTACTTCTTGGGTTGTAATTGCTATCTTGCTAGTTTCAGCCATTCTAGTTATTCGAAATCTGCAAACCATTCCGACTTTTGGTCAGAATTTCTTTGAATATGTTCTCGAATTCATTCGAGACGTGAGCAAAACTCAGATTGGAGAAGAATATGGTCCGTGGGTTCCATTTATTGGAACTATGTTTCTATTTATTTTTGTTTCTAATTGGTCCGGGGCTCTTTTGCCTTGGAAAATAATACAATTACCTCATGGGGAGTTAGCTGCACCCACAAATGATATAAATACTACTGTTGCATTAGCTTTACTTACGTCAGTTGCATATTTCTATGCGGGTCTTTCAAAAAAAGGATTAGCTTATTTTAGTAAATACATCCAACCAACTCCAATCCTTTTACCGATTAACATCTTAGAAGATTTTACAAAACCCTTATCGCTTAGTTTTCGACTTTTTGGAAATATACTAGCTGATGAATTAGTAGTTGTTGTTCTTGTTTCTTTAGTACCTTTAGTAGTTCCTATACCTGTCATGTTCCTTGGATTATTTACAAGCGGTATTCAAGCTCTAATTTTTGCTACTTTAGCTGCGGCTTATATAGGTGAATCCATGGAAGGCCATCATTGACTATTTTTTTCTAAAAAATAGTTTTTTCATTTAGTTTGCTGCACATATACTGTGGCTCAAGATAACCTATTTAGGAAACATCAATAAATATATAGAAAGACATTTTGAAAATTTGCAATAAAAAAAAAATCGAGTAGGAGTGAGGGGGATCCAACTGGGTGTATATACTGTGGCTCAAGATAACCTATTTAGGAAACATCAATAAATATATAGAAAGACATTTTGAAAATTTGCAATAAAAAAAAAATCGAGTAGGAGTGAGGGGGATCCAACTGGGTGTATATAATCTAATCACTATAAGACAAATCTTTCTTTGTTTTGGAGGTTTCATGATTCGAATCTAATTGAATCTAAAACACAAATAGTTGGTTTACAGCATGGAAGAAACCTCTGTATATGTGATATTATATATGAACTAACCATATATTTAAAATTACCCCACTACTACTGTAAATTTCTATAGGGATTAAAAAAACAAAGCCCTTCCATTTCATCTCTAATTGTGAATTGAATATTCAATGACTAAAAAATTCAATAAAAAACGAAGAATTCAAAGAATGGTTCAAAACTTAAGTTAATATAAGAATAAAGGTTATACATAGTTCCAAAAAAACTAGGTAGGTAGAAACGAAAAAAGAAATTTTGAAGTAATTTATATAGTTCAATAACTATTACTATTTCAATTAGGAATTCTTCTTAATTACATTAACTGAATAAATCTTGGTAATTGCATAATTAAGTCATAATTTATTGGTTGATTATATCATTAACTATTTCTTTATTTTATATTTTGGTTATGAGGAACTTATTATGAATCCAATTATTTCTGCTGCTTCCGTTATTGCTGCTGGCTTGGCCGTAGGGCTTGCTTCTATTGGACCTGGGGTTGGTCAAGGCACTGCTGCAGGGCAAGCTGTAGAAGGGATTGCACGACAACCAGAGGCAGAGGGAAAAATACGTGGTACTTTATTGCTTAGTCTGGCTTTTATGGAAGCTTTAACAATTTATGGGCTGGTTGTAGCATTAGCGCTTTTATTCGCTAATCCTTTTGTTTAATCCTATAATCCTAAAAAAAAATCGAAAAATAGAAATATCAAAAAAATTAGGAATCGTAGAAAGATAATTAGTCTATTCATAAGAGGAGATGAGATCATATGAAAAATATAACCGATTCTTTCCTTTGTTTGGGCTATTGGCCATTCGCCGGAAGTTTCGGGTTTAATACCGATATTTTAGCAACAAATCCAATAAATCTAAGTGTAGTGTTAGGTGTATTGGTTTTTTTTGGAAAGGGAGTGTGTGCGGGTTGTTTATTTCAAAGAATAGATTGGATCCAACCAAACTGCACATTTTTCGTTATAACTAAGAAAATGTGCATAATACCGCGAATTACTTCTGAATTAATTAAATTTTTTAAATAATTTAAGAAAAAATATTTAAGAACCATAGCATTTCGTGATTTATTGGTAAATCCACTTTGATTCTCTATTAACCAATAATATTGGACTATTACCATGGTTAAACCGAGTAGTTTGAAGTCTAGACGCAGTGTAGTACTCTTTCTACCACTATGTTAATACAGAAATGAAATGGTTTCAATAAAATTATTATAATTTTTTTTCGATATAAAACACTCATGTCGATAAAATGTCTTGAATCCTCTTTACGTTGAAAAAGGTGAATTTAATCCTCCCTTTTATACAATGCGTAATAGATGACCTATGTAAAAATTAATTAATATGTATAAATTAATTAATAAGAATTCTTTGGATTTGAAGAAAAAACAACTTTGCTGACATATATATTTGTTTGGTCAGAAGAATCCTCCGAATATTCTGGTCTTAGATTGATAATTGTTTTAAATATAAATATTTGAAAAATAGAAATTATAGAAGAGAGGATAGGCTCATTACATAAAAAAAATAGGGAAATTTCCCATAAGTAATTGGGTGGAGAGCCAAATGAATCGAAAGATTCATGTTTGGTTCGGGAAGAGATCATAGACATTTTGAAATGAATGGAAAGAGAGTCTACTTTCATTAAGTGATTTATTAGATAATCGAAAACAGAGAATCTTGAGAACTATTCGAAATTCAGAAGAACTACGGGAAGGGGCCATTGAACAGCTGGAAAAAGCCCAGGCCCGCTTAAGGAAAGTCGAAACGGAAGCAGATCGGTTTCGGGTGAATGGCTATTCTGAAATAGAACGAGAAAAACAGAATTTAATTAATTCAATTTACATGACTTTGGAACAATTAGAAAATTACAAAAATGAAGCCATTCAGTTTGAACAACAAAGAGTGATTAATCAAGTCCGACAGCGGGTTTTACAACAAGCCTTACAGGGAGCTCTAGGAACTCTAAATAGTTGCTTGAACAACGAGTTACATTTGCGTACTGTCAATGCTAATATTGGAATGTTTGGGGCGATGAAAGAAAAAAATAATTGATTAGTCTTTCTATTTTAATATAG